TGCCGGAAATACTAGGCCTACTAAAGGCACAAAAATACAGGGAAAGTTGAAAGTTATCATAGAATGAATATCTCGATTTACTATATTGTATTATACTTAATTTATATATTGTTATAAAAATATCTTGTAATAATTATAATATTAGAATTAATAATTTGAAATTAATATCGAATAATATAAAATCGAATTAATTATGAAATTCATATTCAAATTATTTCATTTGAAAATTTATTAATTGTAATTATAATTAATATAGATTGAAGTATATATATAACTTAGTATATATACTAAGTGCTAAGGACTACTAAGTGCAAGGACTCAAGGAATGTAGAACTAAAAAAATGTACTTATTTTTCTTTTCTTTCCGCATGAAAGACAAGATATCTATAATAATTAATTTTATTATTCTTCTTCTTTTGTTCGTCTTTTCTGCTTCTTTTGTTCTTGTCTTCTAATTTAATAAAGAAGACGTTTTTTACAACTTACCGAAAGATTTGTTAGAATCCGATCCAACAGGTATTCTTAGTCAAAACGGGATTCTCGGGAGATATAAAAAGAGACAAAAATCTATATTTTGCTTCACAGCTTAGAATCCAATTGGTTTTTCTTTTGTTTATGCAAAACAGATTTCAGTTGCTACAATGATATGATCAACATATCCTATCTTGACTGGTTTTTTGGATCCAGATAATGCGAAGTGATTAGTTGGTTATTAGTTCTATAGTTATTAGTTCATACTATGGGGAATCTTTTTTGAATCCTAAGCCTAAAAAAACCAACGAGTTACACACTAAGCATAGCAATTATATCAAAAAGTCAATCGAATTTTTATTCAACCCTATAGAATTAAGAGCTTATTTGTTTGTTTTGATTGAAGAGAAAAAAATGAAAGAGACAAAGAAAGGTTTCTTATTATTTTTTTTTGAATAGAAAAATCCAATTAGATTATTGTTCTTATCTAATTCGAACAACGATCAATCGGATTTAAATTCCCTTATTCTAAGGTAAAAGTATACCTTAGAAAAAAACTGCATATATTTGGGTAGATCCCTCTTATATACTTTCGAAAATCCTACTTCCAAAGACCTTGGAAGTAGGATTTACTTCTAAAAATCGAGATGTTCATCGAACCTGAATAACATCTCGATAAATTGAATAAGAGCGGTAGATTTCAATTCGTCTGGAAGTATTATTTGTGCAGGAGTTCGGCTGGTTAAAAGTTCATCTATTAGTAAATTGCGGTTCCACCTAGACCTAGACAGTTGATATATGCCTACTTTCTTTTCCCAGATCGCGACAATGAAAAACGCTTTGAGAAAGAGCAGAATATATGCTGTTCCCATCGAAAGTAGTTTTTCTACTTCAGAAGTATCCGGGTCGTTTGCATTTCGTGCATTTAGCCCGGTACAGTTGTGACGATTCATCTTCATTTTTAATGTCACATGGTCCTTGAAGTCACGCGCAGTGCTCTGCGTTTGCTCGAGATTCTGATTCGGATGTTCATCTCGAATCAGAATTATGTATTTGCGAAAGCAATCTAGATATCTTTCGCAAATAGAAAATTCACAGTCTATGAATAGCCACTTCTTGGAAGTCTCATGGTCTATCCAGTAGAAAATGAATATTCGCAAATAATTCGAAAAATACGGAAAATTCTTGAGGGAATTTTGCGTAGAATCGGGTTTCATGAGTTTCTCTTGGAAAACTTGATCAATTTCATATTCCCTATTTAGAACGTTTTCGAAACGATCTAAAATTTCATTCCATTTTTCGAATTTCTCATCATTATTCGAATTTTCTTCATTTTCGGAATCGTTTTCTTCATTTTCTGAATCTTCAGGATTGCCCTCAGATTCGTTCAAACAATTTCTTAAACAAATAATGGTTCGATTGCCCGGGATGGAGTTAGACTTTGTATATTGCACCTTTAACACAGCGGTGGCGGTGGTAAATAGTGTGTAGCTACTGAAACTTAAAACGCGAACTTTTTTTCTTAGCATAAGGGTCGCCTCCTACTAATGAATTATAAGTATCTATATTTTGTATTAACGACGAGATCGCTTATCGACTTTCGTATGTTTTCGGAAATTCGAAGTAGGTGCAAATTCTCCCAATTTGTGACCTACCATACCATCTGTTATATAAATAGGTAAATGTTCTTTTCCATTATGGATAGCAATAATATGGCCGATCATTGCGGGTATAATGGTAGATGCCCGGGACCAAGTTTTTATTATTTCTTTTTCTTCTTTCTTTTTCTTCTATATAGATTTAGAATTTCTTTTTCTATGGAATTTTTATATTAATATTCCAATTAATATATGGTCTAACCTTCCCGACCACAATTTTTTCTTTTAAAAAAGTCATTTTACCAATTACTTGTTGACTTGGTTGAATCCAATTCATAAATCAAACAAAGGAAAGAGTGTAATTGTTTAACAGATATATCAAATGGAGAATTCTTTTTAAATAAAAACGTGGGAGGATTAGATCGAATGCTCCCTGCGTGAATAAAAATTCGGTCTGTTGGACACCTTCAGGGACTTCTATATTCAACGTTTGTTCAATTACTCTTTTACCCGCAAATGCAATGGTGGCCTCGGGTTCGGCAATAACGACCTTCCCCAACATACCAAAACTAGCTGTTACCCCACCAGTAGTAGGAGATGCGAGGATTGATGTATAAAATAGTTTGGCATCTAATTGATAATTATATAACGCACAAGCTATTTTACTCATCTGCATCGAGACGTTCATCGAATCTGAATAAGATATCAATAAATTCGTTAAGAGCGGCAGACGACTTTAATTCGTCTGGAAGTAGTATCTGCCCGGGAGTTGAGCCGGTTAACAGCTCAGTAATGAATTGATCTAAAACGTCCTCCCGTATAGACTGTAGCTTTAGGCCCGCCCATTTTTGTCTCCAAATGGCGACAATGAAAAAGGCTTTCGTAAAGAGCTGAATATATGCAGCTCCCATCGAAAGTAGTTTTTCCATTTCAGAAGTATCCGGGTCGTTTGCATTTCGTGCATGCCCCGCTATACAGTCGTAATGAGTCAGATGCCGAAGGGCTGTGACATAGCCTAGTAGGTCACCCGCAGCGGTCTGCATTTCTTCGAGATTTTGATTTGGATGTTCATCTTGAATCAAAATTAGCGATTTTTTGAACCAATCCCGGTATTGGTCCAATATATTAAACTCCTTTTCTACGAATAGAAACTTTTTGGAAGTCTCGCGTTCTATCCAGTAGAAGATGAACATCCGCAAATAATGCGGAAAATACGGAAAATTCTTGAGGGAATTTTGCGTAGAATCGGGTTTTATGAGTTTATCTTGCAAAACCGGATCAATTTAGGATTTCCTATTATTTAGAACATTTTCGAAACGATCTAACATTTTTTTCAATTTTTCGAAATGATTATTCCAATTGTCGTCGTTATTTTGGGAAAATTCCGGGTAGCTCTCATAGCCATTTATTCGGCTCATAAAGACTCCTTTTATACTTAGATTTATTATTTATTTTGATTGTCATTATTTATACTTATTTGATTGATGATTTAGTTTTAAAAAATAGTTATTGATATTATTTAGATTATTTAGTTATAAAATAAGTGATTCCATTTATCTTTTTGCTCATCTATATTATTTCGATTATAAAATAAGTGATTCGATTTCTCTTTTTAAAAGATAGAACAAAACAATAAGCGTTTCGATTAATAAGTGATTCGATTTCTCTTTCTATCTTTCTAAAAGATAGAATAGAACAATAAGTGTTTAGATAAGTGGTTACATAAGTGTTTAGATAAGTGTTTAGATTTCTCTTTCGAAAAGGTAGAATAGAACAAAAGAGGAAATACAAAAAGTATAGAATATAGAAACTTTCTTTACTTTTTGTATTTCCTTAATTAAATTTTGTTTAATTTAGGGAGAAATTCTTTTAAAATCTCCACCTTTTTAAAAATATCCTGAACAGTTTCTGTAGGTTGAGCACCCTTTTCAAGGAAATATAGAATAGCAGGAACATTTAAATAAGTTTGATTCGTTATCGGATCATAAAAACCCACTTTCCCAAGATCTCTTCCTTCTCTTCGAGATCGAACATCAATTGCAACGATTCGATAGACGGCTCATTGGGATAGATGTAGATGAATAATACCCCCCCTAGAAACGTATAGGAAGTTTTCGCCTCGTACGGCTCGAGAAAAAATGATTCCTAGTTCTATTTTTGTATAAAATAAAAATGGCAAATTGGTCTATAAAACGATCAAATCAATTAGATTATGATTGAAGTCCTTTTTTATTCTTCGTTCCTGAAAACAAAAAAAACCATTCGTACTCATAACTCAAGTTGAATAACTCTCAAATAGCTCAAAGGAAAATCTTTAGGCATTTCATTTTTTGAGTGGTCTTTAAACCCCTTTCCTTTTTGTTTGTCTCGTTTACAAATCTATTTGTATTGGATTTTTTTCTGGTCTAGTTATTGAGACAATTGAAAGGGTGTTTCCTTGTTCTGGGATCCTTTATCTTTTCTTTGTTTTAAATCATTGGGTTTACACATAACTTCGGTGATTTTTAATCCTTTCAAAATGGCAGCAACCTACCTTTTTTTGTGATTTCTTTCTATCTTTTATCAAAGAATCATACAAACGGTTGATTTCCACGCGATACATTTTGTATCGAAAGAGTTTTGTCAATTCTAAGAAACTTTCCTTTTCGATTGGAACCCTTTCCATATCGAAAATATACTTACGAAGTTGTTCCAATTTATTGATTGGCATTAACCCTAGATCCTTGCCCCTGAGAAATGAATCAATACTTTCTACTCGAGCTTCATCATAGACTATTTACATTACAACCCCCCCCAAAAAAAAAAATAAAGGAGAGGTTCTAGTGGAACAGAACAACCGATGTCGAGCCAAGAGCACCTTCATTCTTTTATAAAGTGGTGGGTGTAAAAATCCACAACGGACCGTGTCCTTCAAGTCGCACGTTGCTTTCTACCATATCGTTTCAAACGAAGTTTTACCATAACATTTCTCTAATTTGAAGCCGGTATGGAATCATGAATAATCATTTGTTCAGTCGGTAGGAACAAGTTTTACCCAGAATTCCCCTTGATTATTGTATAACTATTCCGGCTATAATTTTCATTATAAGTTAAGGAAGATAAAATACGAGCTTGTTTTATAGCAATAGTAATTAATCGTTGTTGTTTCAAGGTCAATCTATTCACTCGTCTATCAATCTATTCAATCTATTCACTCGTCTAGATAATATTTTTCCTTGTTGACTAATAAATCGATTAATTACACTCATGTTTCTATAATCAATTCGATCCCCCGATTGAATCGGGGGTAAACGCCTACGAAACCGAATTTCGGATTATCGGCGTCTAAAGAACTGGATCGCGTAGTAGAGTAATAACGCGCACCAGATTATCCGACTTTCAACACCACCCATAATCGGTTTGCATAATGCACGGTTATCGAAACCGAAATAAGGGGGTGTACCCTTTACTACGGTCAGGGGCATTGCGTCGTAAATAGCCTCTACTAGCTCCTCTTCATTATAGAAAGAAGTTTCCGTGTCAATTGCTTTCATTCCCACCGTTATATGATGATATGAAGGAGCATGAGCTAGAACTCGATTAGTGCCTTTTAGGAATGCTATTACCTGGCATCGCGCAGTAATTGGTAACCCGTTATTATCTATACCTTCAACTACCAGAGCGTTATAAAGCTTTGGCATCTTGCCCGACGGAAAGTCGATTTCTAGGGCTGGACCAATCATTTTAACCACATATCCGACGTTTTTTTCTACTCTTACTGGATCATCATTTTGGTAACTATTTTGCGTCATAAAAAAGACCCCTTTTTTTTTTTATTTTTTTTTTTTTCGATTGAACAGCCATTCGAATTTTAAATGAAATTCGAATGAATTAAATAACTTATTTATACAGACATAGTCAAGGGGCCCTCTATGATCGATGATCATAGAAATGAAGGGATATTTTAATCCTTACCAACTTGATCTTGTTGCCCCTGGCAACAAACATGCGTGAACCATTTCACGAAGTATGTGTCTGGATAGTCCAAAGTCTCGATAGTTAGCTCTCGCTCTTCCGGTCGAAAAACAACGTCGACGAAGGCGTGTAGGTGCACTATTCCGCGGTGGGGATTGTAACTTTCCATGAATTTCTAATTGTTTACTTACCGGTAGAAAGAGTTTCTATTATTCTATTTTTTGCTAAATTGGGTAATTTCATTTATCTTAGCCCTCCTTTACAGACTAGGACAAAGAATTGAGCCAAAATGAAGATTATTATAAATTTGTCAAATTTACCCAGTGGTTTCTTTTGCCAGTTAACGAAACCCGGATTGCGAATCTCCCCAATGTACATGGTTGTGCTGCTACCTTCAAACGTTTCAGTTCTACCTTTCAGAGCACTTATAGGACTTTTTGTATCTAACACTTCCATCCCTTCCCTTAAAGTACGTTCTTTCCCAGCAGACATTAAAATTTTAGCGAGAACTCGATTATTTTCAAGGATACGCTGGACTTCGCAAATGACATAAGTATAACCTACCCCACCGGGGTAGCTTTCCTTTATAATTAAGGCGTTCAAAACCTTAGGCATCTTGTCTGGCGGAAAACCGATATCCAAAACAGTATCAATTTGTTGAAGAAGTTTTCCTTCTTTTTTTTCTTCAATACCAGAATCGCCAGGAACACAACTAATTGGATTTTTAGTATCCATGTTTTATTTTTTTTTATTCTAATTCTATTCTGCTTACTAAATAACATGAAATATTTCCCAAACTTCTTTTTTTATTGACTTTCTTTTTTTTTTTTTTTTTTCGATTGAACAGCCATTCGAATTTTAAATGAAATTCGAATGAATTAAATAACTTAAATGTAATCGTCTGTTTCCCACCAGTCGAATCCTTCTTCTACGTCTAAGGATTCTTCCAAATCCATTTTTTCCTCTATTTCTTTGAGGTAGGCTTTTACCTTGTTGAAGGCCATTCTTTCTTTTTGTAAGTCGCCTTTTTGCAAGAACAAGAACAAGTTTATTTTTTCTTCGACTTCAGAAACTAGATTCTCAACTTTGTCGAATAAGTTGCTGTTGCTTTGTTCTCCCGAAAGGGGTGGCTTCATAAATAGAACGATCAGTAATCGAATTATGCGTCTGTTAAGTAGATCCCTTTCTCTATTGTCTGGATTATTATCACTTTCTTGATCATTTTCTTTTTCATTTTGACTTTCATGATCATCGTCATCACCGGCATGCCACCCACAGTCATCCCACCTAGGGTCTTCCTGGGCCCCGGCATTATCCCAATTATCGAAATTCGCGGAGATTCTTGTATCCCTCGATTTAATACGTTTTTTGTAACCTAATAAAATAGAAAAACGAGGAAAGGGAGCCATGGTAAAGAAATTACCAAGCGCGGTCTTATCAATGGTACTGAATTTGAATTTATTCGCATAAGTATTAGTTAAATAAAGATAAAGTGAATTTTTGTTTTGCATAGAATAGGAAGGGTTCTTTTTGGATTCACGAAAATTTTTTTTTTTTAAGTAAAGTATAAATAAATACTTACTAACATGAAACGAATAATTAAAAGACATAATACTAAGCCGTAACATGAGAAATCAGACCGCATTAAAAAAGAAAAGATAAAGTGGCAGGCCTAGAAAAAGAAATGGATTCAGCAGAATATTGTAATGAATATTCTGACTTACTTGACCCGACTTATAGCTTTTTTGTTCGCATATAAAGCGGATTCGAAATTCTCTTTCATTCCACCTGTACCCGGGCGAATATGAAGCGCCCGGAGACTGTCTGTCTTTAACAATGAAGAAAATAGTGTATGGTTCCATAGATCTCGAGGAAATCTAAATATGCCAAATATTCGAAATCTTCTGATTGTAGAAGTCTCTTCCACTTGGAACTGTGAGTATCTTTTATAATGATTAGAAGATCCTCGATAGTATAGATCTTTTCTTCCATGAAAAAACGAGTTATTCGGGTAGATAACTTCAATTCTGAAATAAAGAAAAAAGCCGGGTCTTTTCTTTTTCTAGAGATATAGACTATCAATCTACACCACCATGGTTTCACTTTCAGTTTATCAAAGTTACTATAGAATAAGGCCGTTAAAGCCCACGAATTATTAACAAATTCTTCTATTTTTATGATAATTTCTTTTTTCTCTTTCTCGTCCAAACCTTTTATTTCTAGTAAGTCTTTACGAGCGTAGATAACCATTATTACTAATCTATTAATACGAATAATCTTTTCTTGATCAAAAAGTACATCAACTACTCTTTTAGAGAAGCCGAATTTGAAGACAGACATATATCGTGGATCCCCTTTCTCGAAAAAAAGAAGACGGCAAACTTTTTTCTTTAGTGAAACCCAGTTTATACGTAAAAGACATAAAAAAGCCACAAGAGTCAAAATTAGTGAGATTTGATGTATTTGTAAAATACACCCTTGTTTAACGAAAATTTTCATAGTGGTCCCCCCAATCCACCAAAAATATTTTTTATTGAAAAGAATAATATTCTAACTTGAATATATAGTGATTGTCAGTATATGATCGATGATATATCTTATTATAAGATATTCTATTTCCTTTTTTATAAAAAATAATAATCTAAACTTTTTAGATAGAAATTGTCAACTATATGATCGATGATATATCTTATTAGAATCAATTCGATTTCTTTTTTTATAAAAAAAAGAATCTAAACTTTTTAGATAGAAATTGTCAAGTATATGATCGATCGTATATCTTATTATAATAGATTCTTAAATAATATGGATTCGAATCTAATCGCCCTATAGAAATATTAATATACAGATTTCATTTCAATTGGAATTTGGTTATTCACCATGTACGAGGATCTCTACTAAGCATCCATGGCTGAATGGTTAAAGCGCCCAACTCATAATTGGAGAGTTCGTAGGTTCAATTCCTACTGGATGCATGCTAATGGGACCCTCTACTACGTCTATAGAAATATCTGATTCTCTATCTTATTGTATATATATAGATTAATATTGTAATGTAATGAATATTCTGACTTATAGCTTCCTTGTTCGTCTCCTAAGTATAAGATAGAGATATATTTCTTTATTTCGAATTTCTTTATATACGATTTTCATTTATTTATTTATATACGATAGGTCCCGAGAATATTGTAATGAATATTCTGACTTACTTGATCTGACTTATAGCTTTTTTGTTCGTATATAAAGCGGATTCGAAATTCTCTTTCATTCCACCTGTACCCAGGCGCTTCATATTCGCCCGGAGACTGTCTGTCTTTAACAATGAAGAAAATAGTGTACGGTTGTATAGATCTCGATTAAATCTATATATGCCAACTCTTCTGATTGTACAAATCTCCTCCACTTCGAACTGTGAGTATCCTTTATGATGATTAGAAGATCCTCGATGGTATAGATCTTTTCTTCCATGAGGAAACTAGTTATTCGGGTAGATAACCTCAATTCTGAAATAAAGAGAAAAGCCGGGTCTTTTCTTTTTCTAGAGATATAGACTATCAATCTACACCACCATGGTTTCACTTTCAGTCTATCAAAGTTACAATAGAATAAGGCCGTTAAAGCCCACGAATTATTAACAAATTCGTCTATTTTTCTGACAATTTCCTCTTTATCTTTCTCCTCCAAACCTTCTATTTCTAGGAGGTCCTCGCGAGTGTAGATTACCATTATTATTAATTGATTAAGAAAAATAAGCCTTTCTTCATCAAAAAGTACATCAACTACTCTTTTAGATAAGCCGAATTTGCGGACAGGCATATATCGTGGATCCCCTTTTTCGAACAAAAGAAGACGGCAAACTTTTTTCTTTATTGCAACCCACTTTATATGGAAAAAACAGAAACAAGCCACAAGAGTCAAAATGTGCGAGACCCGATCCCGTAGGAAAACCAAATTTTGAGTCATATTTTCCTCCTATG